TTACATTAGCATCAATTGGATATATTTTTTTCGAAAAAAAAGAAAACCTTTCATTATTATTCATTGTTGATAAAATCCAATTCTTTTTTTTTTCGTTCCTTTTTTTCCCCATATGGATATAGAATAGAACACATTATTTTTTTTGCCGCTGTAATTTTGAAAATTAAAGTTTAAATGCCCTTCAAAAGTAAGTAAATACATCCGAAACATATAAAATGCTGTTAACCCTGCTGTGAAACACGCTATTATTGCGAAAATGGGCGAATACGCCCAGCTATCATTAAGAATTTCGTCTTTGGACCAAAAACAAGCAAGGGGTGGAATACCACAAAGAGAAAGTGTACCTAATAAAAATGAAGTTTTTGTAATTGGCACATATTTTGTTAAACCGCCCATAAGAGCCATGTTCTGGCTTTTATCTGGAGAATATCCAACAAGGGTTTCCATTGAATGAATAATGGATCCAGACCCTAAAAATAATAATGCTTTCGAATAAGCATGCGTGATCAAATGAAATAAAGCAGATCGATACGATCCCATACCTAAAGCTAATATAATATAACCCAATTGAGACATTGTAGAATAGGCTAAACTTCTTTTAATGTCTCTTTGAGCAAGAGCCAAAGTAGCTCCTAATAGTATTGTTATTATACCTACCAAAGAAATTATATTCATTAGGGAAGGTATAGCTGTAAAAAGAGGAAGAAGTCGAGCTACAAGAAAAATTCCCGCAGCTACCATAGTAGCCGCATGTATAAGAGCCGAAATAGGAGTAGGACCTTCCATAGCATCGGGTAACCATACATGAAGAGGGAATTGCGCAGATTTAGCAATCGCACCAACAAATAATAAGGAAGCACACAAAGTAAGAAATAAAGAATTGGCCCCGTTATTATCAATCAAATTATTAGCTATTTCGAACAAATCCCGAAATTCAAAACTCCCCGTTACCCAATAAAGACCTAAGATTCCTAAAAATAAACCAAAATCCCCTACACGATTAGTTACAAAGGCTTTTTGACAAGCACTTGCCGCAAGGGGTCGTGTGAACCAAAAACCTATTAATAGATAGGAACACATTCCAACTAATTCCCAAAAAATATAAATTTGTATCAAATTTGAACTCGTAACCAATCCAAGCATGGAAGCATTAAAAAACCCCATATAAGCAAAAAATCTCAAATAGCCTCGGTCGTGAGACATATAATTGTCACTATAAATAAGAACCATTATTCCAACAGTAGTAATTAATATTAACATAATAGAAGTAAGTGGATCTATCAAGTATCCAAAATCTAAGGAAAAATCATTATTGATTGTCCAAGACCATACATATTGGTAGATAGGACTGCCATTTATTTGCTGAATAGACAGATCCACTGAAAAAATCATAACTATACTTAATAATAAAACACTAGGAAAAGCCCATATACGACGAATATTTTTTGTTGCCGCCGGAACAAGGAGAAGACCCATCCCTATTGCTATAGGAACTGGAAGGGGAACTAAAGGTATGATCCACGCATATTGATATGTATGTTCCATAATAAAATTCAACTTTTTTTATTAATTGTTTAATTGTTTCCGATTCACCAGCTCTTAAAGAAGTTACGATTGGTCAATAAAATGAAGTCAATGTTGAAAAGTTATTTTATTACTTAATTATTATATATTATTACATTATTACAATAATAGAAATCTAATTTAAATCCATATCCATATAAAAAAATTATACCAAAACAAAATAAGTACTTGATTCTGATAGGATTCTACGACCCCCCCCCAAAAAAAAAAAACCGATAAACGTAAAAAAGGTCGCTCTTTTTTTTTTATTATCACATACCGTATTAATAAATTAACTACTAAAATTAACAGATACTAGTCTCATTCTATTTTTAGAATTTTACAGTCGAGTTTTCTTAAATTAGGTAAGAGTTCTGAAACTTTTTTATTTCTTTTTATAAATTCAATTTATATATCCGGGGATACCGTGGGTATATATACAAATGCATATATGGGATAATATATAGCCACAATAAATATAGGGTATAGATGATTTAGAGTAGTAGTAAAAATATTACTATATATTATATAGTAAGTTAGTAAGTACTAGCCGGTATAAATCATTCTTTCTTCGGATATTGTATGTATATGTAATACTTAAATGTATATATAATATTTTAACTATTACATATACATTTAACTATAACTAATGAATAACCTCTGTTAAATAGCGGTTCCGAAAAAACGTACTTCTATGTATGTCCAAAAAAAGTATTCGTAAAAATTTTTGGAAAAATAAAGCATATTGATCATCGATAAAAACTTTTTTATTTTGCAAAATAACTTTCCACCGGAAAGGGGATTATAAAAGTTTTTTTTTTTTTTGGATTCGATTAAAAAAATCGGATAAATGAAAAAGAAGTCGGCAAAAAATAAAAATGAATGGTGTATAAAAAATGGAAATTATGGGCATGGATTGAGAACATAATTATCTAGTTTAACTCTTCAATTCTATAAAAACTTAAGCCGCGTGAAGAGCCATTGAATTGTTAAAACTAACACCATATCACACTACAATTAAGGTAATGATTATTGAATGTTCAAATAGGGACGGGATTTAGAAAGATATTTTTTATTGTTTTCTCAAGATATTGCATTGAATTGAGCCCTTCTCCTTCAATCTCGACGATTGAAGATAGATGTACTATTATGATTTCGTCGAGCAAGCCGCTATGGTGAAATCGGTAGACACGCTGCTCTTAGGAAGCAGTGCTAGAGCATCTCGGTTCGAGTCCGAGTGGCGGCATCTTATAAAAAAATACTAGTAAACTAAATACTATAAAAACTCCTATAATGTATAAAATTAAATTCCGGATTTCCATTCCATTGTTGGGGGACATCTTTCTTTTAGGACTTTTATGATATTGTTTACTTTAGAACATATATTAACTCACATTTCTTTGTCGATTGTTTCCATTGTAATTACGATTTATTTGATGAACTTATTAGTTCACCAAATCGTAGGGCTATATGATTCGTCGGAAAAAGGAATGGTAGCCGCTTTTTTATGTATAACAGGATTATTAGTTATTCGTTGGATTTATTCAGGACATTTACCCTTAAGTGATTTGTATGAATCATTAATGTTCCTTTCGTGGAGTTTCTACATTATTCATATGATTCCCTATTTTAGGAACCATAAAAATCATTTAAATGAACTAACTGCACCGAGTGCAGTTTTTACCCAAGGATTTGCTACTTCGGGCCTTTTAACTGAAATGCATCAATCCACAATATTAGTACCTGCTCTACAATCGCAGTGGTTAATGATGCACGTAAGTATGATGATATTGAGCTATGCAGCTCTTCTGTGTGGATCATTATTATCAGTAGCTCTTCTAGTCATTACATTTCGAAAAAATATCGATATTTTTTTGAAATGTAAAAGCAATCAATTACAAATTGGGACATTTCCCTTTGTCGAACTTAAATACGCCAATGAAATAAGCAATGCTTTAAAATTAAAAAACAAGAATTTTAAAGCATTTAGAAATTATCATAGGTATCAATTAATCCAGCAATTGGATTGTTGGAGTTCTCGTGTCATTAGTCTCGGATTTATATTTTTAACCGTAGGTATTCTTTCGGGAGCAGTATGGGCTAATGAGGCATGGGGATCATATTGGAATTGGGACCCAAAAGAAACTTGGGCATTTATTACTTGGACAATATTCGCAATTTATTTACATACTAGAACAAATGAAAATTTGCAAGGCTCAAATTCTGCAATTGTGGCTTCTATGGGATTTTTTATAATTTGGATATGCTATTTTGGAGTAAATCTATTAGGAATAGGGCTGCATAGTTATGGTTCATTTGCATTAACATCTAATTGAAGAAAAGGTCTTACAAATCCAATACGCAATATATGGGAATAGCATATATAAACAAAGTTTGTATGGGTTTTTAAGAACCATTTGAATCAAGTAGTGATTCAAACGGTTCTTAAAAACTACAAAAATACTTTATTATATTATTTAGTTTTCATTGCACAACGAACTATTAAAAAAATGAGTCTTTTTTGTCTATCTTTTTTTTTTTATATGTTATATTTTACTTATTTATGAAAACGATCTATAAAAGTAATTAGATATAATAGCTTCGACCTTGTCAATTGATAGTGAGAGAACGAAATCCGGATAAATACCAATACCTATTACGGGTAAAAAGATACAGATTGAAACAAAGAGTTCTCGCGGCCCAGAATCAAAAAAATGACAATTTGGAGAATTAAATTGTTTGTATCCATAGAACATTTGACGTAACATAGATAATGAATAAATAGGAGTTAATATCATTCCAATTGCCGTTACAAAAGTTATTAGGATTTTGGGGATTAAAAGATATTTTTGGCTCGTAATTAGTCCAAAAAATACTACCAACTCTGCAACAAAACCACTCATTCCAGGCAATGCAAGAGAAGCCATCGAGAAGCTACTGAACATTGTAAATATTTTTGGCATTGGAACAGCTATTCCTCCCATTTCGTCAAGATAAACAAGACGTGTTCTATCGTAACTCGTTCCTGCCAAGAAAAAAAGCGCAGCACCAATAAATCCATGAGATATCATTTGTAAAATGGCCCCATTTAGTCCTGTATCAGTTATGGAACCAATTCCTATAATTATGAAACCCATATGAGATACGGAAGAATAGGCAATTCTCTTTTTTAAATTGCGCTGACCCGGGGATGTTGAAGCTGCATAAATTATTTGAATTGCGCCTACTATAATCAACCAAGGAGAAAATATAGAATGAGCACGGGGTAATAATTCCATATTAATCCGAACCAATCCATATGCTCCCATTTTTAATAAGATTCCGGCTAAAAGCATACATGTACTGTAATGTGCTTCTCCATGGGTATCTGGTAACCATGTATGTAGAGGTATAATCGGTAATTTGACAGCATAAGCAATAAGAAATCCAAAATATAATATTATTTCCAGCGCCACCGGATACGATTGATTGGCTGATGTTTCAAAATTTAATGTTGGTTCATTGGAACCATATAAACCTATACCCAGAACTCCCATTAAGAGAAAAATGGAACCCCCTGCGGTGTACAAAATAAACTTTGTAGCTGAGTACAAACGTTTTTTCCCCCCCCACATGGATAAAAGTAAGTATACAGGAATTAATTCTAACTCCCACATGATAAAAAAAAGTAAAAGATCTCGCGAAGAAAATAACCCTATTTGACCACTGTACATTGCTAACATGAGGAAATGGAACAATCTCGAATCTCGAGTAACTGGCCAAGCCGCTAAAGTCGCTAAAGTAGTGATGAATCCCGTGAGTAAAATGGGTCCTATGGAAAGTCCATCGATTCCTAATCTCCAGTGAAAATCAAAAAAATGAATCCATTTATAATCCTGTTCTAATTGGATTAATGGATCGTCGAATTGGAAATGATAACAAAATGCATAAGACGTTAGAAGTAGTTCTAATATGCATATACAAATGGTATACCATCGAATAACCTTATTTCCTCTATGAGGGAAAAAGAAAATGAAAGTACCCGCGAATATCGGTAAAACAGCAATTGTTGTTAACCAAGGAAAATCATTCGTGGTAAAGACAAGATACACTTTGACCAGAAAAACCCGTGCTCGAAAGAAAATAATATAATTTATCGAGTACGGGTTTTTGTCGGTAAAGATAAAAAATGGATTCAAGTGGAATTTTCTGGAATGTATTAATAAGCTAGACCCATACTACGAGTTGTCTCGTGCCATAAATAAACCCGGACACTTAGGAAATCCGTTGGACAGGCGGATTCGCACCTTTTACAACCTACGCAGTCTTCTGTTCTTGGAGCAGAAGCAATTTGCTTAGCTTTACATCCGTCCCAAGGTATCATTTCTAATACATCCGTGGGGCAGGCTCGTACACATTGAGTACATCCTATACATGTATCATAAATCTTTACTGAATGTGACATTGGAGCTATAAATTTTTTTAACATCATAAATTTTCGATCTAGTAAAGTAGTAAATTAATTATATATTGTAGACACTAGACGAATCAATGATTTAGATTTACCAGAACCAACCAACTTCTGGATCTGCTCATGAAAGAGGGATAAGATACTTTGATTTATTACGTTTTAGCAAAGAGCACCATATCATATGCTTATGTCGCACATACCCATTTTAATTGGTAACTATATTTTATTTAATTTATATGTATATGATTATAATTATTTATTCAACAAATTAGATTGATTGATACGAGTTGATTTTCTGTTACGATGAATTGATGAAACAATAGCTAATCCAATGGCTGCTTCAGCAGCTGCAATTGCTATAACAAAAATCGAGAAAACATCTCCTTTTAATTGGCGACTATCAAATAAATCAGAAAATGTTACAAAATTGATATTAACTGCATTCAGTATAAGCTCAAGACACATAAGCGCTCGAACCATATTTCGACTTGTAATCAATCCATAGATACCGATGGATAATAAATAGGCACTCAAAACAAGTACATATTCGAGCATCATTGATCAACCCCTCATCAATCTCAATTCATTTCAATATGAACAAAAATTCAACCGATTCAATTGATTAAAATAGAATAATATAAAAGGAAAGTACGTAATGTAATTTAAAGTAAGGTATTGTTAATAGATACAACTAAGAGCATTTCCATTTTTGAATTTTATCCATGAACAATAAATAGAATTTAAAGAAAAGAGAAAGTCCTTATTAATTATAAGTATTTAGTACTGACGGGCCATAGCAATTGCGCCTATCAAGGAAACTAAAAGAATTATCGAAATAAGTTCAAATGGAAGAAAAAAATCTGTTGATAAATGAATCCCAATTTGTTGACCATTATTTATCAAGTCCTGCTCTATAATCTGGTTTGATCTTGTAGTCCAAATAATCCCGTACCATGACGTATCTAGGATAGTGGTAATTAGTGAAACAAAAATACTTGTACAAACCAATGAAGTCACCCCATCTCCAACGGTCCAAAAAAGATGGAAATCCTTGTAATATTCTGAACCATTGATGAACATCACAGCAAATACAATTAATACATTTATTGCTCCCACATAAATAAGAAGCTGTGCAGCAGCTACAAAATGCGAGTTCGATGGAATATGGAATAAGGATGTACAAACAAGAACCAACCCCAATGAAAAGGCAGAAAAAATGGGATTGGTAAGTAATACCACTCCTAGACCTCCCAATATAAGACCTAATCCCAAAAAAACCAAAAGAAAATCGTGTATTGGTCCAGGTAAATCCATTCTATGTAAAATAAAAGATAAATTCAGTCGAAATTTTTCATGATACGATTGACCAACCCAGAAAAAAAAAAGAAGTTACCCTATAATTCTATATTATTTTTTTTTTCTTTTTTGATATGTTCCCGTATTGATATTGAATTAAATATAATGGGGTGGGGTTGATGTAGATATACTTATTAATTGAATGGTTGAATACCATTTCTATATCTGTTTCTCTATCCGAAAGTTTCATTCGATTATATATTAAATTAATTATTATATATATAATATATATAAACCGAGAAATTTCGAAATTATCTAAGATATATATTAATTTTTAATCAAAAAGAAAACCACTATTCTCACCACTCAATAGTTAGGATTTTTAGTTATTGACCAAGGAAATGAAAGAAGCTTCGCTACTTTAGATCAAAACTTACTCAATTGGTAATTGTTCTTGAATCAAGTGGTTTTTCCGTGGCTTTTGTGATTTGAATCGAATTCATAATTGTTCGAATTGTGTAATCTCCAATTACTGGCATTGGTAACCGACCCAAAGCAATTTGATTATAATTCAACTCGTGACGATCATAAGTGGAAAGCTCATATTCTTCAGTCATTGATAAACAATTCGTTGGACAATACTCAACGCAGTTACCGCAAAATATACAGATTCCGAAATCAATACTGTAATTAAGCAAGCGTTTCTTTCGAATATCAGTTTCCAATTTCCAATCAACAACAGGTAGATCTATAGGGCATACCCGAACACATACTTCACAAGCAATGCATTTATCAAATTCAAAGTGGATTCGACCGCGGAAACGCTCCGATGTGATCAATTTTTCATAAGGATATTGAATAGTTACAGGTAAACGATTCGCATGGGATAAGGTAATCATAAAACTTTGACCGATATACCTTGCAGCCCTTACTGTTTGTTGGCCATAATTTATGAACCCAGTTACCATGGGGAACATATCTTGCATATCTATGAATAATTTGATGTTTCTTTCTCTTGTTTGAGAAAAGTTATGAATCTAGAATATCCTGTGCCTTTACAATGAAAAGAGTTGAGAAGAAGTTGTCAATAATAGATTACCTAAAGAAATAGGTAAAAGAAATTTCCACCCAAGATTTAATAGTTGGTCCATTCTCATCCTAGGTAAAGTCCATCTTGTTGTGATAGGAATGAACAGGAACAAATAGGCTTTAGCTAATGTAATAAAGATACTAATTGTCGTTCCAAAGACTCCACCCATTTCATTTATTCCTAAAAGCTCAGGAATTAATATGTACGGAATAGAGAAATTCCAGCCGCCCAAGTAAAGAACTGTTACAAATAATGAAGAAACTAGTAGATTGAGATAGGAAGCAACGTAAAATAAACCAAATTTTATACCAGAATACTCGGTTTGATAACCTGCTACTAATTCTTCCTCTGCTTCTGGTAAATCAAAAGGTAATCTTTCGCATTCTGCGAGGGAAGAAATTAAAAAAACAGTAAACCCTATAGGTTGGCGCCAAAGATTCCAACCCCAAAAACCATACTTTGACTGTGCCTCAACTATATCAACTGTACTTGAACTATTAGATAATCATAGTCGGTGAGAACATCACTATTCCCATCGCTATTGCAAAACCGTACATGAGACTTAAGCTTCATACGGCTCCTCGATGGCCACAAATAAATCTAAGGGCAGGTTCAATATTATCTCGATATATATACTTGTCTTATAGGGTAGATAGAGTAAAGATACATCGGAGAGTCCAAAATTAGACCAACGCAATTCTGTCTGCCATAATAACAAAAAAATGCTTCTGAATTGATCTCATCCTTTATAATTTCATTTTTTTTGTTCAGTAATAACTTAACACTTCAATGAAAATACTCGTTATATCGCGTTGTATCAATAGATATTTCTACTCATTTCTTTCGATTACAAAGAAGAATTAGACATTCTATTAGTTCATGAATCACGATAATAATTTTATCTGTATTAATATGGATAAATAAAATATAAGGGTTCCTTCGTTCCTGATAGTAATTTGTTTAATCAGTGGGTAGGAGTATACTCTGGATCGGGATCGCGGGGAAGTACTTCTTGATCATTTCTACCAACGTAAAGCCCCATTAGGATTCCTTTTATGTTATGCGGAAATAACCCCTTGGATAACTTACTTACATTATCTCTATTATATTACTAATAAATCCTTTGTGTACCTTGGTATTCCTAACCACCCACTCATTTTTGTTCGACCCCCGGTATGGTAACATACAGCAGTAAAAACTCCATACAGTGAATCTTTTAGACCCGCTTCAAACTATGATGATTAGTCAACCAGTTTTGGGGTAACCCGTTTCTACTGTATTATATTTACGTCCGCTTAGCTTAACCCTTGTACCTAGGGAATGAGACTTAATCTTTTGACTGCCAATTTCTAAGCCGTTTTATTTCACTCATATAACTATCTGGTTTAGTTTATCGCCCCGAATGATGAATAAAAAATGAGGATATCTATTCAATACATTCATCAATATATTCAACTTTTTTCTTAGAACTAAATAAAATTATTTCCTAGAATGAAAATGAAATAAAAAAATAGGCAAAAAAAGTGCATGTCCTAACGAATCGCACGTAGAGATATTGATAATACGCATGGAGTTAATGGTATTTCATAACTAATCGATTGAGCAGCAGCTCGTAGACCACCTAAAAAGGAATATTTATTATTTGATCCATATCCTGACATAAGAAGTCCAATAGGAGCAATACTGGAAATGGCAATCCATAAAAAAACTCCTATACTGAGATCGGCTAAAACAAGGCGATATCCAAAAGGAATTACTAAATAACTTAGTAAAATAGATATGACCGCTATAGATGGTCCGATACTGAATAAACGAATATCCCCTCTAGATGGGAGAAGATCCTCTTTAAAAAGTAGTTTGGTACCATCTGCTAGAGCTTGAAGAATTCCCAAAGGACCCGCGTATTCAGGCCCAATACGTTGTTGTACTCCTGCAGATATTTGTCTTTCTAACCACACAATTACCAGTACTCCTATTATGATTCCTAATACAGTAGTAAAAATAGGAACAAGTAACCATATGAGTTCATAAACCTCTTTTAAGGATTCCGATCTGGAAAAAGAATTGATAGCTTCTACTTTTGTCGTATCAATTATCATTTCAACGATCAACCTCTCCCATAATAATATCTATACTACCTAGTATTGTCATAATATCAGCCAATTTCATTCTTTTAACTAGCTGAGGAAGAATTTGCAAATTGATAAAACCGGGCGGACGAATTTTCCATCTCCAGGGAAAAACACTCCGATCTCCTATCAGAAAAATTCCTAATTCCCCCTTTGGGGCTTCTACTCGCACATAAAGTTCTTGTTTAGACAATTCAAAAGTGGGCGAAGGTTTTTTACTAATGAATCGATAATCAAAATCATTCCACTCGGAATCCTTTGTTCTATCAAAGCGCCGTACCTCTAAATTCTCATAAGGCCCCCCTGGAATTCCTTCCAGAGCTTGTTGAATTATTTTTATGGATTCCGTCATTTCACAGATTCGGACTAAATAACGAGCTAATGAATCTCCTTCTTTTTGCCATTGTACTTCCCAATCAAATTCGTCGTAACACTCATAATGATCGACTTTACGAAGATCCCATTGAACTCCGGAAGCTCGTAGCATTGGTCCCGATAAACCCCAATTTATTGCTTCTTCTCCGCCAATAACGCCCACCCCTTCAACTCGCTCCAAAAAAATGGGATTGCGCGTAATAAGCTTTTGATATTCCGTAACCCCTGTCAAAAAATAATCACAGAAATCCAAACATTTATCTATCCAGCCATAAGGTAGATCGGCAGCTACTCCTCCGATACGGAAATAATTATGCATCATTCGCATACCTGTGGCAGATTCGAATAAGTCATATATTAATTCTCTCTCTCGGAAAATATAGAAGAAAGGAGTCTGCGCACCGATATCTGCCATAAAAGGGCCAAGCCATAACAAATGAGAAGCTATACGACTCAGCTCTAGCATAATTACTCTAATATAGCTCGCTCTTTTCGGTACTTGAATATTTCCCAACTGTTCTGGTCCATTTACTGTTATTGCTTCTGTAAACATAGTAGCTAAATAATCCCAGCGTGTTACATAAGGAAGATATTGTATAATTGTTCGATTTTCTGCAATTTTTTCCATTCCTCTGTGTAAATAACCCAATATGGGTTCGCAGTCAATAACATCTTCCCCATCTAGAGTAACAATGAGTCGAAGAACACCATGCATTGATGGGTGTTGAGGACCCATATTGACTATCATGAGGTCCTTTCTTGTAGTTGGTACAGTCATATATTTTTTACCCGATTCATTATTCCATGAATTGCTGAAAACTAAATGTAGTTCATCAAAATTCAAAAATATATAATTTAAATTATAAATTAAATAAATTAAAGTAGAATAGAAATCTAATAAATCAAAGAATTCAAAACGAATTTTCAAATTAACTTAACGAGTTTTTGGCTCCCGAATATTCAATTGACTAATTAATTCTTTATAACGTACTCTATTTTTCTTTGACAAATAAGCCAGTAGCCGTTGGCGTTTTCCCAGAATTTTCCGCAGACCTCTCTGAGATAAATAGTCTTTTCTGTGCAATTCCAAATGGGAAGTAAGTCTACGTATCTTATTGGTGAAACTGAATACTTGAAATTCAGCAGACCCCCTATTTTCTTCTTGCGGAATAACCGAAATGAATAAATTTTTTAACATAATTTAATTTTAATTAAAGAATCCCTCTTCCCTCTTTCTTTAGTTTTTACAGATATGTATTTTACTGATCAGTAATAATAATAAATGCCAGTCATTTTAATTTCTTATACACAATAATCTGGATTTATTCGTATACTTCTTTATTTTTTTTTATCAAATTCAATTAATCAATCCAATTTTCAATTTTATTCGCGGGTATGGGTTCAAAGGATTGGTACATTTCTACAACACCCATAAAGAAGAATGGACCCAAGATAAAAAGATTATGACGACTTTCCTAGATATAATTGCTAAGATAAGGTCATTGAATCAGTATCATGTACCAGAATATAACACAAGGCGCATGCATATTTTTTTGTCTTCATATATTATACCAGATATGCCCGCTTGATCCGTAGAAATAATACCATCAACTCATTATCAATCGTGGATACATATGTATCCTTAACATACTGAAACGACTACCATTATTGGTATCAAACCAATAGCGATTCATACAAGCTAAATCTTCTAATCGATAATTGGGCCAAAGAAATAATTTTAACTTAATCAATTTATTTGTATCTCCATCAAAACGCTTATCCGCATAAAAAAATTGCCCGCAGTGCCTTGCACTGTTCCCATTGCCAAATACTGGGTTTCTATCCCCAACATTTACATTTTTCGAATCGAAACAAATTTGAATTCTCAATTCTCTACGATGTCTAGGAGATAAAATGTTTTCAGGAACAATAAAATCATAATGATTTTCGTCTTTATTCCCAAACAACTTTTCATGTCGTGCAATAGATTCATTAAGACTATTCTTCTCAACATTTATTTTTTCTTGGAATCTTCGATTTGTTTGATGCTTACTCTTATGCACACGTGAAATAGCTATGGTTTGGTACATGATAAATTGTCCATCCCATTTTATGGATAGCCGGGCTGGTTCAATAACCAACACCCCCCTTTCTATCCATTTTGTAAGAGTTATAACCTTTGGAATCAGCATTACATCCAGACTCATTTCGTCTCTTTGAATAGAGGATATAACAATTTCCTTTGGGTTTCTCAATCTAAGCAGTAGACAATATAACTTGACATTTTTTATTATTTTTTGGATAAAAGAAGGATTCGATCTCAATTGAAAAAGAAAATATCTTTTCATGAAGAAGTCTAGCTCCGCGGATATGTTGTATTTCCTTCTGTGTTTTTGAATGTATGATCCCCCATAATCTTCTTTAACATCTTTTTGTTTTTTTGATGAATCAGATCCAAGACCCCCCCCGGCTGACTGTTGGTTTTCTTCTTGATTTCTATGCGCTAATTCGAGCGATTTTTTTTTATTATATGATATACGCATATCCTTTTTTTGTTTTTCGTTGATATTTTTATTAAATTTTAAAAGAAGTAAATTTATGGGTATGATCCGCGGTTTAATCTTATATGCATCATTAAGTAAGACAAATTCTGGGAAAAACCAAAGTTCCCGATTCGATATTGGCCAATTTGGTATTTCTTCATTCATTCCCATCCAGTCAAAAGATATTTTTGTTTGATTGGCGGGGTTTATTTGTTTATGAATCGCGAAATCAAAAAGATTTTTATTATCCATTTTATTTTTATCAATTATTTCATATTTCATATAATTATTAGCATTTGTATTTTTTTTAATGTTGGCGTTGCCCCCGATATCTATATTTGTCCATTCCTCAATATCGATCTTTTTTCTAAGACAAAAATTAATAGTTCTCCAATCAAAAAATTTTCTATCTGTATTTTTATCCCTATCAATAATATAATCTTCTCGTAGATAATTACTAAGATCTATATCTTCTGGCCAATCAAAAAATTCAGGATTATATCTCTTGTAATTATAGGTAACCCTAGGGGCCTCTTTTATTTGTAATGCCGACCCATAAATGTATGAATCCTTCTTATCTTCATAATCATAATTAATATATTTATTTGATAAAAGATCATATTTGTAGTTTTTAAATTTATCTTTTTGACTCGGTAATGAATTCACTGCATAATTGTTTTGTTTCTCGTAATGAATTAATTGTTCTTTTTCATATGAATCAAAATTTATTGAGTTTGTATTTTGAACCATAAAACTTTGCTTGATTCTATTTCGCCATTTTTGCGGCACTAATCTAGACCATATAGTCTGAGATAAATCGCATTTATAGTGGTCATTACCCATTAACCAGCTTTTCCATGTCCATGTATTAATTCCAAAATATTGAAGTTTCTTATGCCTTGATTCGGAATGAAATATTCCTTGTGTTCCACAAAAATTTTGGATTCTATCCTTAATAAAAGGAATTGTTCCGTTATATTGAAATAGGGATTTCAAGTGATACTTGTTGATAACTTGGGTTTGTGATAATTTGTAAAATACATATGCCTGTGACAAGGAAGAGAAGTCACAAAAAATCTGTGAATTTTTATTAATAATATTTGAAATAGGCTTTTTTATAGTCGAAATAAAATGAATTGTATTTTGATTTGTTTCATCATTGTAACTGTATTTATCAGTAATTCGTTTTTTTGATTTAAGTAAAATTTGTACACTGATTTTTGAAATATTAATGATAGGTAAAAAGATATCTATGTATATCCTTTCAATAAACAATTTAATAAAATAGTGACATTTACGTATTAGTCGAGAACTTCTTCTTTTTAATATCTGCCAAATCTTTTTCGGCGATTCTAATCTTTTATCATCACAACTTGTTTCGTTAGGGCTAATGTTTATATCCGGAGTTATAAGTATGTTTTTCTTGTCTTTTGTTATTTTTTCAATTTGATTTCTGATTGTACTTGTCCTATCAGCCAGATCCTTCATCCTTTTTTCTGTTAGTGAATAATTTGTCCAATCCATAGGTCGAATTCGAATGGACGATTCATGAAT